TCCATCGACCTGAGACGAAGAAAAAGGTCTACCTACTATTTTATTTAGTTATTCAGTTAAACCAATGATTCATTATTGGAGCAGATAGCAACAACTATTTCATCGGACATGCGTATTTTTGATTTTCCGATGGATTGACATGGTTTCATTAATGGAAATTGTTTGATGTAATGAGTAAATAGGCTCTTTCGCCGTTCAAGAATTCTTGTTTAGGCAGTTCATATCATCCATACATAGTGTTTTGATCTAAGATTTCAATTCTTCCATCTTTCTGCAGTAACATATTGTTCCATGGAGCTAAGATCCAAAATATGGAATAAACAAGTATTTCCACGACTCTACCACCTGGCCAATTCTGTTCCACTTAATCCCTTTTTCATGGCCACATATCTTTATTTTATGGCTAAGGAATGGGAAATCTTTCTCCTGTTACATGAATCAAATGTTTCATTTCATCTGGGAAAAGCCATCTCTTTCTCAACAATGTCTTTGTCATTTGATCCAATAACGTTCCGTTAGATAGGAACAGATTTGATAAATACTGATAACTCTCAGATAGAGTATTAGAATGGAAAGATCCATTAGATAATGAACTATTGGTTCTAAGCCATCTGTGGCGATGAATCAACAATTCGAAGTGCTTTTCTTGCGTATTCTTGATGAACCAGCGTTTATACATAGATGTAGGAGGATTTGTTTGGGAAGTAATAAGCCCCTTTAACATCTCTTCATCTGCAAAGAATTCTCGACGGGAAAACACAGAGACAAAGGACTGATCTTTGAATAGGAAAAAGAATGGATCCGCAGGATCCCAAATGAATTGGCTTATTCGAAAAAAGCCTTGTTCTTTGGAAAATCTATCTCGTGTCTGGTACTGCATGGTTCCACTCTGCAAGAACTCTGAATCATTCTCTTGAAGCTCATCCTCTTTATGATAAATGATCCGCTTGCCCCGAAATGACCCGGCCCAATAAGGAAATCCCAATTCAGTGGGCCTTTCGATATAATCAAATATATTGCCATAAGGGCGCCATATTCGAGGAGCCCAAACTATGTGATTGAATAAATCCTCCTCCATCTGTTGTGAGTCGAAGGCTCCTTCCCCTTCTTCAAACTCCGATTCGTATTTTTCATATAGAAATCTCTGATCAACGATAGAACAAGATCCATTTTGCATCATATCTAACTGATTCCTTGGTTCGGACCGAAGAAGTAGTGTCACTCGATTATTATCAAACTGGCTGCAATCTTTTTCTGTCCGTGAGGATCCCGCCAAAGCGCCTTCTACTTCTAATAGGCCATGAACTAGATCAGAATCATTCTCAACGAAGCCATAAGAAGTGATCCAATTTTTTTCATTGGGTCCGGATGAAGACCAAAGATCTTGAGCGACCGATCCGGCAGAACAACTCAAAAGATAAAGAAGTATCGTTAATTTCTTCATGCTCGTTCCAAGTTCGAAGTACCATTTGTACAAATAAGAATCCCCTTCCTTACATGATTTCTTCTTCATATAGATAGATATAGGATCTATGGGGCAATTACTTAGAAGTACATTTTGTGCAACAGTCCTTCCTATCTGATAGAAAAGGATCTCATGATCCTGAACCGATCTTACCTGGGATCGCAAATCCCAAGTTTGTCTATGAAGAGCTGATCTAATTGTATTAGTTTCTATAATTGATTTCTTCTGTGTAATACTAATTGATAGGACCTCATTGATAAGTGCTACAAGATCTCGTGCATTGAAACCCATGGTTATGGACCCGAATCCGTTAGTATGGAACATTTTCTTTTCCAAGTGAAATCCTCTAGTATAGGAAAGAATGAAAAAGTGCTTTCGTTGTTGTGGAATAAGAAGCCTTCGTATCTTAATACATGTATTTAATTTATTCGGAGCTATTAGAGCGGGATCCACTTTTTGGGGAATATGAGTCGAAGCAATAACAAGAATATTTCTAGTGGAACATCTTTCACAATCCCTGGAGAGATAGTTCTCTAATAGACCGAGGGATAAGTAATTCGACTCATTCACATACAGATCATGAATGTTTGGAATCCATATTATGCAAGGAGACATTGCTTTTGCTAATTCGAATTGAAGGGTGATATCAAATCGGTCTATTTTTGGCGTCATATCCATAATAGTTAGCACATTCGTCATAGTTAGCAGCTCCATATCAAGGTCATCATCAATATCGTCACTATCATCAATATCGATATTGTCACTATCATCAAAATCGATATCGTCACTATCATCAAAATCGATATCGTCAATAGGATAACCTTTAGACTTATCATACAGGAACTTGTTTGGAAATACCGTAATGAAAGGAACATAGGAGTTTGTCGCTAGGTATTTGACCAAATAGGATCGTCCAGTTCCTATAGAACCTATCACTAAAATACCCCTAGAAGGGGATAGGGCTAAGCGGAGCGAAAAGGGTTTTCCGTGAGATGGGAAATTAAAACTATTAGCCCCACACGAGGTTTGTGAATA